TATTGTCTTTTTCATTCTGTGTTGTATTAGAAACTTATTATTCTATTATACGAGATTATACGAAAATGAATCCTTCCTAGGAGAGAACAACTATTTATCTTTTCGATGAGAGTTTGTACACAACATGGGAGAAACCTATCTTCTGTTTATAATAATGGAAGAAAAGGTTCCATCATAGATAGTGAATTGATACCCCCGATTCCCACAAAATCATTTCTTTCGTTCAATAGTTACTCGTTATTAGTTAATAATCCTAGTGATTGGATCTATATGCGTATTCCGATAGGAAATGAAATAGTAAAATGATTTTTCGTCGAATGACTATTCATTTATTGTATTTTCAAATAGGGGGCAGGAAGGATCTATGGGAAAATGGTGGTTCAATTCAATGTTGTCTAACGAGGAGTTAGAGCCCGGGTGTGGGCTGGGTAAATCAATGGATAGTCTTGGTCGTCCTGTTGGAAATACCAGTGGAAGCGAAGATCCCATTCTAAATGATACGAATAAAAACATTCATGGTTGGCGCGAAAGTAATAGTTGCAATAATGTTGATCATTTTTTCGGTGTCAGGGACATTTGGAGTTTCATCTCTGATGACACTTTTTTAGTTAGGGATAGTAATGGTAACAGTTATTCCGTATATTTTGATATTGAAAATCGGGTTTTTGAGATTGATAATGATAGTTCTTTTCTGAGTGAACTAGAAACTGCTTTTTCTAGTTATCTGAATAGCGGGTCTAAGAGTGACAATCGCTACTATGATCATTATATGTATGATACTACGTATAGTTGGAATAATCACATTAATAGTTGCATTGATAGTTATCTTCGTTCTGAAATCCGTATTGATAAGTACATTTCAAGTGATAGCGACCGTCACATTTACAGTTATATTTATAGTTACGTTTGTAGTGGTAAAAGTGTAAGTGATAGTGACAGAGGGAGTTCTAGTATAAGAACTGTCGGTAATGGCAGTGATTTCAATATAAGAGGAAGATCTAATGATTTCGATGGAAATAAAAAATACAGACATTTATGGGTTCAATGCGAAAATTGTTATGGATTAAATTATAAGAAATTTTTTAGGTCAAAAATGAATATTTGTGAACAATGTGGATATCATTTGAAAATGAGTAGTTCAGATAGAATCGAACTTTCGGTTGATTCGGGCACTTGGTATCCTATGGACGAAGACATGGTCTCTATTGACCCCATTGAATTTCACTCGGAAGAGGAACCTTATAGAGATCGTATCGATTCGTATCAAAGAAAGACAGGTTTAACTGAGGCTGTTCAAACAGGCATAGGTCAACTAAATGGGATTCCAATAGCCATTGGGGTTATGGATTTTCAGTTCATGGGGGGTAGTATGGGATCCGTAGTAGGCGAGAAAATCACCCGGTTGATCGAATATGCTGCTAATAGATCTCTACCTGTTATTATGGTGTGTGCTTCTGGAGGAGCACGCATGCAAGAAGGAAGTTTGAGTTTGATGCAAATGGCTAAAATATCTTCCGCTTCATATGATTATCAATTCAATAAAAAGTTATTCTATGTACCAATCCTTACATCTCCTACAACCGGCGGAGTAACGGCTAGTTTTGGTATGTTGGGAGATATTATTATTGCTGAACCCAATGCCTACATTGCATTTGCGGGGAAAAGAGTAATTGAACAAACATTGAATAAGACAGTACCCGACGGTTCACAAGCAGCTGAGTATTTATTCCATAAGGGCTTATTTGACCCAATCGTACCACGTAATCCTTTAAAGGGTGTTCTGAGTGAATTATTTCAGCTACACGGTTTCTTTCCCTTGAGTCAAAATTCAAGTAGAGCGCGAGGCTCAGTTATTTGTAGCGAACTTTAGTTCATCGGAATCAAAGTCAAAATAAGAAGAGTGGAGTTTTCTTTGGTAACATAAGTTCTATAGGAAGTTTCGGATAATTACTTTTTTTGATCCAGATTTTTTATCCTACCCCTATTCATGATTAGTAATCAGGAACCCCCTATCAAGAGGAAAAGAGTGAATTCTTCCTTCCGCGGAATGGAATTGGGAAAAAAAAATCAAAAGAATTTAATGTTCCCTTCTTTCATATTAATATATATCGTATTAATATATTAATATATATAGAATAATTCAAATCTATAAAGGAAGTGTTGCATATTTTTATATCTCCTGAGAACCTGCACTTTTGACTATGAATTGCTGTTGGATCGGATTCTAACGAATCCTTAGGAAACTCGTAAGAAACTCTTTATTAGAAGATAAGGGCGGTAGAACAAGAATAATAAAGCGGATTATCATCCATATATTTCTTGTAGAAAGGTGAATAGATACACTTATTTATCTCTACATTCCTTGCACTTATTATATACTTAATAATACTTATAATAGATATACTTATCATAAGATATCTTTATAACAGGTACAAATATTAAATCGAGGCACCCATTCTATGACAGATTTCAATTTCCCCTCTTTTTTTGTGCCTTTAGTGGGCTTAGTGTTTCCAGCAATTGCAATGGCTTCTTTATCTCTTCATGTTCAAAAAAACAAGATTGTTTAGACCCGATAGGACAAAATTTCATCAATTTATTTCAACACTCGGACTTGGATCATAATAGGGATATCCATTTAGTGGAATATGATACGACATGTGGCTCCCTCCGGGCACAAATAAAGGTTATACATGCGGATACATTATATACGGATAAATGCATGTATATGGGGGGATAGCTGTTTTAAAATGGATCAGCGGATATCTGAAATAGAAAGTCAACGTATCTATATTATGTAGATATACATAGTGGTATTATACGAGGGGGATGTTATTATTTTATATCTAACCAATTCGATGAATTACTCCTAATAGTTCGCGTCATAATAGTGCTAGTTGATGAGAGTTACTTCGGGAGCAAAAAAAAAAAAAAAAGTAAAATCAAATTCATTTGGCTTATTCTCTTCTCTCAATTCCAATAGGATGCAACTGAATCTAGTATGAACTATCGATCAGAACGTATATGGATAGAACTTATAACGGGGTCTCGAAAAACAAGTAATTTCTGCTGGGCTTGTATCCTTTTTTTAGGTTCACTAGGATTCTTATTGGTTGGAACTTCCAGTTATCTTGGTAGGAATCTGATATCCTTATTCCCGTCTCAGCAAATAATTTTTTTTCCCCAAGGAATCGTGATGTCTTTCTATGGGATCGCAGGTCTGTTCATTAGTTCCTATTTGTGGTGCACAATTTCGTGGAATGTAGGTAGCGGTTATGATCGATTCGATAGAAAAGAGGGAATAGTGTGTATTTTTCGTTGGGGATTTCCTGGAATAAATCGTCGCATCTTCCTTCGATTCCTTATGAGAGAGATCCAATCGATCAGAATGGAAGTTAAAGAGAGTCTTTATCCTCGACGTGTCCTTTATATGGAAATCAGAGGCCAGGGCGCCATTCCCTTGACCCGTACTGATGAAAATTTGACTCCACGAGAAATTGAACAAAAAGCTGCTGAATTGGCCTATTTCTTGCGCGTGCCAATTGAAGTATTTTGAAATGAAGGGAATGAATGCTTTCTCCGGATGAGGGAAGGGCCCCAGGAATCCCCTTTTAAATATAACTGAAGCTTCTTCGGAACGTTCATTCGAGCAAAGTTAGATTTTCTATTTCCCCCGTTCCGTTGGTAATCCTTCCGTGGCCCATAAAGCAGGCGGACGTATATGGAACAACCATAATAAGAAGCAATTTTGATCGACCAAAACTCTTTTTTCTGCATATAGAACTCAATTCTACTAGTAACAAGTCTAATAAGTATGTATTCATCACACATATCAGAGCATTTCGGAATACAGAATTTCTCTTTTTAGGGCCATTGGATTAATACATTAGATACAGATGTATCATATCTCGTTCATTATCTTGCTTTTGTCAATCGATGTTTCTTTTTTGATCCTTTCTTTAACTCCTTGATAACCAAACGCTTAGATCTCTCATAACTATCCAATTTCTCTCTCGTTTTGCCACCTATTTCGGATTTCATCATTAATATTTTTCAGAAATATCCCCTCAATTATTTTTTCGAAATTTTCACTGGCTACCCGCAACCCAGGAATAATTGAGGGGAGTTCCTTCGTCTCGAAATCAAAATAATATTCATTATTTCAAGCGGCTCTTTTGGGCATTCGTCGAAAGAACAAATGGAGATAGAATTGGTTCGAATTTGACCAACTGAGATATCTGGGAAAAGTATTTGATTATTTCTTCATTCGAGACGGGCCCTTATTCTATTTCTATTTCTCTTTTCTTTCTAGATCCAAGGACTAAACAATTCAAGAATAGATCCATAGGTTCCATACCTTGTTATAGAACTCCTGCTTCATAGAAATATCGGATCAGGTAGAGTCGACGAATGAAGCGGGTTCATTAACAATTCACAGATGAAAAGTGTCAAAAAAGAAAGCATTGACTCCCCTCCCGTATCTTGCATCTATAGTCTTTTTGCCCTGGTGGATCTCTCTCTCATTTAATAAAAGTCTGGAACCTTGGGTTACTAATTGGTGGAATACCGGACAATCGGAAACTTTTTTGAATGATATTCAAGAAAAGAATGTTCTAGAAAGATTCATAGAATTAGAACAACTGTTCCTGTTGGATGAAATGATAAAAGAGTACCCGGAGACACAGATACAAAAGCTTCGTATAGGAATCCACAAAGAGACGATACAATTGGTCAAAATGCACAATGAAGATCATATCCACATCGTTTTGGATTTCTCGACAAATATAATCTGTTTTGCTATTCTAAGTGGTTATTCTATTCTGGGTAATGAAGAACTTGTCGTTCTGAATTCTTGGGTTCAGGAATTCCTCTATAACTTAAGCGACACAATAAAGGCTTTTTCGATTCTTTTATTAACTGATTTATGTATCGGATTCCACTCGCCCCGGGGTTGGGAACTAATGATTGGTTCGGTCTACAAAGATTTTGGATTTGCTCAT